ATGACTCGAAATCCCTTTCATTTAGTTGAATTTAGACCCTGACCTTTAACAGGGTCTATAAGAGCATTATTTTTAACAACAGGTTTATCTTCATGATTTCATAATTATGAAAATACATTAATTTTCTTAGGTCTTCTCCTCATAATCTTAACTATAATTCAATGATGACGAGATATTATTCGAGAAAGAACATTTCAAGGATTTCATACATCTAAAGTTTATAATGGTATACGATGAGGAATATTATTATTTATTACATCAGAAATTTGTTTTTTCTTTGCTTTTTTTTGAGCTTATTTTCATAGAAGATTAGCTCCTAATACAGATATTGGTTCCTGTTGACCACCTATCAATATTTTTCCTTTAAATCCATTTCAAATTCCATTACTAAATACAGCAATTCTCTTAGGTTCAGGAGTATCAGTAACTTGAGCCCACCATTCCTTAATAAATAAAAACTTAAAATCTTCTATTCACTCTATAATTATTACTATTATTTTAGGATTTTATTTCACTATTCTACAAATAATAGAATATATAGAAACATCTTTTTCTATTTCAGATAGAATCTATGGATCTACTTTTTTTGTAGCTACAGGATTCCACGGTCTTCATGTAATTATTGGATCTACATTTTTACTAATATGTTTAATACGTATTATTATAAATCACTTCTCCTCTTCACATCATTTTGGATTTGAAGCAGCTGCATGATATTGACATTTTGTAGATGTTGTATGATTATTTCTATATACTTTTATTTATTGATGAGGATCATAATATTAAGTGGCCGAATATATAAGCACTAGACTTTTAATCTAGATAATGATTTTATAAATCCTTAATGGTATAATATTTTATTTAGAAAATTTAACCTGCAATTAAAAAGAAATAGAAAATCTATTTTATACCACTCAAGAAATGAATTTTCATATATGGTTTCGACCCATAATTAGGTATTTCTTTACCCTTGTGTTCAATGGAAAGCCAAATTTAGAGGCATTTAACTGTTAATTAAAAAATTGAAATTTCTTTTCTCCACTGAGTATAGCGCCGGAATGAACGGATTATATTGATGTTATAAATTATAAGATTTTTCTTAATATCTTCTATACTTTATGAACTCCTTTTTTATATTTGCATTATTTCTTATTATCCTTAATTTATTTTTATATATTATTAGCTCCATCATTATAACAAAATCACAAAAAAATCGTGAAAAAAACTCTCCCTTTGAATGTGGATTTGATCCATCATGATATACCCGATCCCCATTTTCTATACGATTTTTCTTATTAGCAGTAATTTTTCTTATCTTTGATATTGAAATTATTTTACTAATTCCTATTATTTCTAACTTATTATTTTCTCCTTGTATAATTTATTTATCCTCATCAATTATTTTTCTTATTATTTTAACTCTAGGATTACTACATGAATGAAATCAAGGTTCATTAAACTGAATATAAGAGTAATAATGTTATATAATAATGCTGCTAACTTTATTATAGGCAATTCATAATTGTCCTACTCTTTATGAACAATAAATTTTTCCCAGCTAATTTTATATTTATAATAATAATAATTTTAGGAACAATTATATCACTATCTTCCTCCCATTGATTAATAATATGAATAGGATTAGAATTAAATTTAATAGGTATCTTACCAATAATAAATATTAAATCTAAAAATTCTGAAATCGAAAGATCTATAAAATATTTTATTATTCAATCCATAAGATCATCTTTATTTATTATAAGATCAATCATTATATATTTAAGCTCAGTATCAATATATTCTATATTTAATCACTCATTCTTCTCTTCTATTATAATATTTGCTCTACTTATTAAATTAGGGAGAGCTCCATTTCACTTTTGATTACCTTCAATATGTATACAAATATCATGAATAACCTTATTTTTAATTTTAACATGACAAAAACTAGCACCTTTATTTATATTATCATTTATTAATTTCAATTATATAATCATTATTATATCAGCTACTTTTAGTTCTATTCTAGGAAGTATTCAAGCTATTAATCAATCAAGACTACAGTTAATTATAGTATACTCTTCCATTTCTCATTTAGGATGAATTCTTCCTAGAACTTTAATAAACAATTTAATTATATTTTTATATCTAATAATCTACACAATTATTATTCTCCCTTTATTCATAATATTTTCTACAAAATCTATTTTATTCTCCTATTCTCTTAGAGAACAAAATAAATATATAAATAAAGAAAATATAATAATTATATTATTAATTTTATCTATAGGAGGTTTACCTCCTATATTAGGATTTTTATCTAAACTCTTAGTACTAAACCTACTATTAAAAATAAATATAATTATTTTCTCTATAATTTTATTTTTAGGCACATTAATTAGATTATATTTTTACTTAAATTTAATAATAATTCTAATTATCAAATCATTTTTTATATTTAAAACAAAATCTATAAACAAAAATATAAAATCAATTATATGCTTAAATATATTAGGAACGATTATTTTTATTCCTATAATTTTATATGCGATGAATATTTTCAACAAATCATAAAGATATTGGAACACTATATTTTATTTTTGGAATCTGATCAGGTCTTCTAGGAACTTCTTTAAGATTAATAATTCGTACTGAATTAGGTCAACCAGGTTCACTACTCAACGATGATCAACTTTATAATGTTATTGTAACTGCACATGCATTTGTAATAATTTTTTTTTTAGTAATACCTGTTATAATCGGAGGATTTGGAAATTGATTAGTTCCTTTAATATTAGGTGCACCAGATATAGCATTCCCCCGAATAAATAATATAAGATTTTGACTTCTTCCTCCTTCCCTAACCTTATTATTAACCTCTGCAGCTGTTGAAAGAGGAGTAGGAACAGGATGAACCGTATATCCTCCTTTATCAAGAAATCTCGCTCATACAGGACCATCTGTAGACCTAGCAATTTTCTCACTCCATTTAGCAGGAATTTCATCTATTTTAGGAGCTATTAACTTCATAACTACTATTATCAATATACGATGAGAAGGAATACAAATAGAACGTCTTCCTTTGTTTGTTTGATCAGTATTTATTACAGCTATCCTTCTTCTTTTATCATTACCTGTTCTTGCTGGAGCTATTACTATATTATTAACTGATCGAAATTTTAATACTACTTTCTTTGACCCAAGAGGAGGAGGAGATCCAATCTTATACCAACATTTATTCTGATTCTTTGGTCATCCCGAAGTTTACATTCTTATTTTACCAGGTTTTGGAATAATCTCCCACATTGTATCTCACTATTCATTAAAAAAAGAAACATTTGGTAGTCTCGGAATAATCTATGCAATACTATCAATTGGTCTATTAGGATTTATTGTATGAGCACATCACATATTTACTGTTGGTATAGATGTAGATACACGAGCATATTTTACTGCCGCAACAATAATTATTGCAATTCCTACTGGAATTAAAGTCTTTAGATGATTAGCAACCATTTATGGATCACCAATCAAATATACTTCACCTATATTATGATCTCTTGGATTTATTTTTTTATTTACAATAGGAGGACTAACAGGTATTGTTCTATCTAATTCATCTTTAGATATTATACTACATGATACCTACTATGTAGTAGCCCATTTCCACTATGTTTTATCCATAGGAGCAGTATTTGCATTATTTGCAGGATTTAATCATTGATACCCCATAATTACTGGTTTATCATTAAATCAACAATATACTAAATCCCATTTTTATATAATATTTATTGGAGTTAATATTACCTTTTTCCCACAACACTTTCTAGGATTAGCAGGTATACCCCGTCGATACTCAGATTACCCCGATTCTTATACTAAATGAAATATATTATCATCAATAGGATCATTATTATCCTTAACATCTATTATATTTTTCATATTTATTGTATGAGAAAGATTAATTTCTCAACGAACTATTATTTGATCAAACCACTTAAACACATCCTTAGAATGAAACAATCGTCTTCCAGTAGATTTTCATAACCAAATAGAAACTGGAGCTTTATTTATTTAATTTATATGACCCAATGAGGACAATTAGGTTTTCAAGATGCAAATTCTCCACTCATAGAACAACTTATTTTTTTTCATGATCACTCAATATTTATTCTAACCGTTATTTTAACTTTAGTAATATATATTACAATCCTATTAATAACAAATAAATTTTCATCCCTTACAATTACTGAAAGACAAAAAATTGAAACAATTTGAACTATTATCCCTAGAATCATTTTATTATTTTTAGCCCTTCCATCTCTCAAACTTCTTTATTTGTTAGATGAATCAATTAACCCCCTACTAACTATCAAAGCTTTAGGACATCAATGATACTGAAGTTATGAATATTCAGATTTTACAAATATTGAATTTGACTCTTATATAATTCCACTCAACGAAATATATGAAGGATCATTTCGCCTTTTAGAAACTGATCATCATTTAATTATACCTATAAAAACTAATACTCGCATAATTATTTCATCAGCTGACGTAATTCACTCCTGAACAGTTCCCTCTTTAGGAATTAAAGTTGACGCCATCCCAGGACGTTTAAACCAACTAAATCTATATTCCAATCGACCAGGTCTATTTTATGGTCAATGCTCTGAGATTTGTGGAGCAAATCACTCATTTATACCTATTACCCTTGAAATCGTAAATATAAACATTTTCAATAAATGGTTATTTAATATAAGAAATTAATTTTTCTTAAAAAGTTAGTTAATTTATAACATAAATTTGTCAAATTTAAGTTACTATTTTATAGTACTTTTTACATGCCACAATTATCACCATTAAATTGAATTATATTATTTTCTCTATTCTGATTTTTAATATCTCTTAACTCATCCATTATATGATGAAATAACACAAATTTGTATTCAACCATCAATAAAAAAAATCCAATTTCAAAAATAAAATATAATTGATAAAATGATAGTAGATATTTTTTCTTCATTTGATGATCACAACTCAACAACCTTATATCTTCACTCTCTAACTTGAATTATAACAATTTGATCATTATTTTTTATTAATTCTTCATTATGAATTTTTCCCTCAATAATCAACTTATCTTCTATAATTCCCAAACAAATCATTAATATACAAATTACTCGATCATTTAGAAACAATATAGGAGGATTTTCATTAATCATTTCCTCTTTATTTTTAATAATTATTAATTTTAACTTATTAGGCTTAATTCCATATGTATTCAGAACAACAAGTCATTTAGCTATATCATTTTCTTTATCTTTTCCTTTATGATTAAGATTAATTTTATCCTCCTACCAAAACAATTTATATTCTTCTTTAGCCTCTCTTCTACCTTCAGGTACACTTTCTTTTTTAATTCCTTTTCTACCTTTAATTGAAATTATAAGAATTTCTGTCCAACCATTAACTTTAGCTATTCGAATTGCAGCAAATATTAGAGCTGGCCACATCATCTTAACATTAATCGGAGAATTCTTATCTTTTTCAATAATCAATATTTCTATCCTCACAAGATCCATTATCTTATTAATCCAAGTAAGATATTTTATTTTTGAAATTGGAATTGCAATTATTCAAGGATATATTTTCTCTTTATTAATTACTCTATATTCAGATAATCATCAATAGATATTATATTTAAAATTTATATTCTCACTTAAAGATATAATTATCACTTTAACACCTTCAACGTTACGCTCTTATTAAGCTATTTAAGTCTATAAAAATTAAAATAAAAATAATTACAATCATATTAACATTAAATATTACAACTATTCAACGCTCCATTAATAATATTACATTTTTTAAAAAAAGTAATAAACCTTGACCACCTAATATTTCTAACCATCCATTATCAATTAACTTCAATGTTGAATTTCTTCTTAACTTCATAAAAATTAAAAAAGGAAAACCACTTAAAAAAGACAAAAATCATATTTTACTATTACATCAATATAATATATTATATTTTTGTTTACCCCTACTTAACCCTCATACTCTCAACGAAATTAATATACATAAAAAAATCAATATTAATACAAGTAATTTATAAAAAATAGGTAATATAATAACTTCATTAAATCTTATTACTAAACTCTGTAATCTAAAACCACCAAATAAAGCTCCAAAACATAAAATAATTATTGAATAAACCACAAATATGTCACTATCTTCTATATTTTCATAAATAACCCTCTTTACATCACCTCATATTATAAAAATAGATATTCGTATTGAATATAATATAGTTAAACAAACCCCAAATATTGCAAATAACCCCATCAATAAATTTATATTATTCCTTAATAAAATCTCAATAATTAAATCTTTAGAATAAAATCCTGCTAAAAAAGGAAACCCACATAATGCCATATTAGAAATATTAAAAATAACCCCTGTTAATGGTAAATTATATCTCACTCCCTTAATATCACGAATATCCTGAACTCCATTATAACAATGAATAATATTACCTCCACATAAAAATAATAATGCCTTAAATAACGCATGAGTGTATAAATGAAATAAAGCTAATATAGGTATTTTCATTCCTAAAGATATTATTATTACACCTAACTGCCTTAATGTAGATAACGCAATAATTTTCTTCATATCATATTCATAAACTGCACAAATACCTGATATAAAAGTAGTTATAATAGAAATAAAAATTATAAATAAACAAAAATACTCAACTTCTACTAAACAATAATAAAATCGAATCAACAAAAAAACCCCCGCTGTAACTAAAGTAGAAGAATGTACTAAAGCAGAAACAGGAGTAGGAGCAGCTATAGCTGCTGGTAACCAACTACTAAAAGGAATTTGTGCTCTTTTAGTTATTCCTGCAATCACAATAAAAACTATACATACATCGAAAAATCAAAAATATCAAATACATAAATAATTTCAATGACCTAATAAAACTATTACCCTAATACCACTTAAAATAAAACAATCTCCAACCCGATTTATTAATACCGTTAATATCCCAGCACTTAATGACTTATTATTCTGATAATAAATTACCAAACAAAAAGAAACTAATCCTAATCCATCTCATCCTAAAATTAATCTAATAAATCTAGGAATAAAAATCAAAAAATTTATAGACATAACAAATAATATTAAAACTAATATAAACCGCTTATTATTAATATCACCTTTTATATAACTTACACTAAATATACAAACTGATCTAGAAATTAAACATACCAATATTCTAAATCTACACCTTACCCAATCAAATAAAATATCCAACTCAACAAACAAACTTATAATATTAAAAATTTCTCAAGAAATAATATAACAACAATTATTTAAAACCAAATATATAAATAACAACCCTCTAAAACAAGAAATTGATATTAAAATTAACCTAAAAAAAACTTCAATCTTTATCTTATTCATAGTAAAATAAAACCTTTTTTTCTCTAAGCCCACAACCTAGTATTTTATATAAACTAATTTTACTAAATTAAAATCATATTTTTCTAATATAACCAACATTTATTATAAATAACAATAAAGGTAAAATATGGAGTAATAATAATAAATTTTCTCCTCTTGTATTAACTACTATAATTTTCATAAATCTTATAATTTGCCCATGATGAATAGTAACATAAAAAATTAAATTATATAAACCCCCTATAAATACTATTATAACAATAAAAAATAATAAATATAATCTATATATAAATATAGAAATATACAATATAATCTCCCTAATTAAATTAACAAAAGGAGGAGCCCCTATATTACAAATACACAACAAAAACATTAACAATCTCATAACAGGATTAAAATTAATTATTCCTCCACATAAAAATAAACTTCGTCTATTAATTTTCTCATAAATTAAATTACCTACACAAAATAAACCCGAAGAACATAATCCATGACACACTATTATTAACAAAGCCCCTTCTAAACCCACAATAAATCCACTCATTAAACCAACCAACATAACTGCTATATGCCCAATTGAAGAATATGCAATTAAACTTTCTATATCACTTTGACCAACACAAATAACTGAAGTCAACAATCCCCCTCATAAACAAACAACAATTAACAATACTATATAATAACCTCTAATAAACTTAAACAATCTCACAAATCGTATTACCCCATATCCCCCTAACTTTAATAGTACTCTTGCTAAAATTATTGAACCTGAAATAGGAGCTTCAACATGAGCTTTAGGTAATCATAAATGAAAAAAATAAATTGGTAATTTAACTAAAAACGCAAATAATAAACCAAAAAATCAATATATATCCATATTTATAATTCATATATATACATATATTCTTATTCTAAATGAACCATTACTTCTACACAACAATAAAATACACAACAATAAAGGTAATGAAGCTCTAATTGTATATAATATTATATACATCCCAGCCTGTAAACGCTCAGGTTGATATCCTCATCTTAAAATTAACAACAAAGTCGGAATCAATGACATTTCAAAAAACAAGTAAAACAATAACAAATTCTCCAATAAAAAAAACCCAACAACAACAAAGCAAAGAATTAACACACAAAAGGAAAAAAAGGAAACTTTATTATTAACCCTTTTAACTGAATTATAACTTGCCAATATTATCAAACCTCTAGTTCAAAACCTTAATAAAATTAATACCCTTGACACCTTATCAAAAAAAAAAAAAAAGAAAAATAACCTCTTACGATCCACCTTTAGAAACCTTAAACTCATAAATCTAAAAATTATTATAAATCAAAATCGTAACTCTCACTGCCACACCTTATCTATAAAAAATAATAAAAAAGCCGCTATCAATAAACCTATAATTTATATACTCTTATCCTTCTTACGTAATCATTTCCATGTAATCGAATAAATCTAACTAATAAAGCTAACCCTAAAGTAGCCTCACAAACCCTAAATACTATTAAAATCATAACCAAATATAAATTTAATCTTATCACCACTCAAGAAAAAAAAAATATAAAAATAACCCTTAATGTCAATACCTCAAAACTCAATATAATATTAAGAATATGTTTTCATTGAAATATTAAAACAAATAAACCACATATATATATATAAACTCCAATTAATATACAAATATTTATAATCATATAGTTATAATAGTTTAAAACAAAACATTGGTTTTGTAAACCAAAATTAAATTAAATATTTTTATAACTTCAAGATTACAAGTGAATCGAACACTTACAAGAAGTTTTCAAAACTTCTATTATCCAATATAACCTAATACTCTAATATTTTCATTCAAATTAAGTCTAATATAGGACGAACTAAAAAACAAACAAAATATAAAACTCTAAAAATACGCCCAACTATCTCATAAGGATATTCAACAGGACACCTTCCAATTCATGTTAAAATAAAAAACACTCCTACTAAAAATCAAAAACAAAATTGCCCTAAAAAATTATATCTTAATCCCATACATCCCCTCACATGTAATAGCGGACAAACAAACAAAATAATAATAGACATTATTAAACTTACTACTCCCCCCAATTTATTTGGAATAGAACGTAAAATAGCATAAGCAAATAAAAAATATCACTCAGGTTTAATATGAATAGGAGTAACCAAAGGATTTGCAGGAATAAAATTTTCCGCATCTCCTAAAAAATTGGGAAATAATAACCTTAACTCCACTAATATAAATAATATAACAAAAAACCCCAAAATATCTTTATAAGTATGATAATGATGAAAAGGAATTTTATCCAAATCACTATTTAAACCCAATGGATTAGAAGACCCCTTCTCATGCAAAAACAAAAAATGAAGAATTACTAATCCTATAGTTACAAAAGGAAACAAAAAATGAAAACAAAAAAAGCGCCTCAAAGTAGCATTATCAACAGAAAATCCTCCTCAAATCCAGTACACTAATATTTCCCCAATATAAGGAACTACTGATACTAAATTTGTAATTACCGTTGCGCCTCAAAAAGATATTTGACCTCATGGAAGTACATATCCAACAAACCCAGTTAATATAACTAAAATATATAATACTACACCCACATTTCAAGTATATACATTTATATACAACCCATAATATAATCCTCGACCAATATGTATATATAAACAAATAAAAAAAAAAGATGCACCATTAGCATGAATATACCGTAATATCCATCCATAATTAACATCTCGTATAATATGAACCACAGAATCAAATGAATACTCAATACATGAAGTATAATGTATAGCAAGAAATAAACCTCTCATTAACTGAATAATTAAACATAATCCTAACAAAGAACCAAAATTCCACCAAATAAATAAATTAACTGGTGAAGGTAAATCAATCAACGCTCCATTAATAATTTGCAAAACAGGATGAGTTTTTCGTAAAGAACTAAGCATATTTATATTTAAAAACACGTAATGGGCCATCACAATAATAACAAATCTTAACTACCCTAATTAAAATTAATAATAATAACATCCCTAAAAACATATAACAAAAAAAATTATAATTCCCCATAACTAACCTAGAAAACCCTATCCTAACATTTTTTATTTCTATTAATGAAAATTTCACCATTATTACATCCAACCTTCTATATATAACGAAAAAATTTATAAAAAAAAAAGCAAAGAAACCAATTAATATATATATAATTAAACCCTTAGAAAAAAAAATTAAATTGGGAATAAGACTTACAATATATATAAATATTACTATTAAACCTCCAATATAGACTAAAAATAATATAAATCCATATCAAGAATAAATAAAAAAAGAAACCATAACCCTTATAATAATTCTAATAATTATAATTATAAAACCTAAACTTAATGGTTGAATTAAAACAATTAACATTCTAACTAACGAAAATCCTAAAGAAAATATTATTATCAATACCATTTCAAAAAATAAATTAATTTTAATCTATAACTTCCAATGTTATTATTTTACTTAAACTATTTCTTGTATTATAAAAAATATACTAATTTACAAAAAAATCTTATAAAAATTAAAATTATTAATACACAAGGTAAATACCTCTTCCAAATTAAATATATTAATAAATCATAACGATACCGAGGATAACTAGCACGCACTCAAATAAATAATACCCTCATAAATCCAACTAACAAAGACATTCTTAATCCCCAAGAAATAATTAAAAACCCACCACCAAAAAACATAGCCCTAGATAAAAACCTTATAAATAAAATATTTCCATATTCAGCCATAAATAATAAAGCAAAACCTACAGCCCCATATTCCACATTAAATCCAGAAACCAATTCAGATTCACCCTCTGCAAAATCAAAAGGTGCTCGATGTGTTTCCGCAATACTAGAAACAACCCACATTATAAACATAAAATAATTAATTAAAAAAACCCAACAATAATTCTGATAATTTACCAAACTAACTAAACTTAACCTACCAACTATCAATAAACATCTTATTAAAATTAAAGATATACTTACTTCATAAGAAATTCTTTGAGCAACTGCTCGAACAGAACCTAACAATGCATATTTTGAATTAGAAAACCAACCAGCTCCTATTACTAAATACACCCCAATTCTCGAAACACATAAAAACAATATTATTCTCATTCCCCCTATACTCACAAAAAAATAACTATTATATAGTATCCATAAAAACAAAGCAAAAAATAAACTTAAAAATGGACAAACTAAAAAGGGAAAATAATTAATCAAAGTAGGCTTAATATATTCTTTTCTAAACAACTTAATTGCATCTGACAAAGGTTGAGGCAACCCCATTAAACCTACTTTATTAGGTCCTTTACGAAGTTGAAAGTACCTCAACCCCTTTCGCTCTAATAAAGTAAAAAAAGCTACCGCTAATAAAGCACAAACACTAGAAACAACATAAGAAAACAACTCAACAAACATTATTAAGAGAAAATCCACAAATAAATTTCCATAAAAGGATCTTAAATCCTTCACACTATTCTGCCATCTTAATTTAATATATAAAGTAAAAGAATAAATCTTTTATAAAATAATCCTAAATCATCCACATATATCTGCCAACTTTATAAAGATAATTATTTTATTTAATTTAATAATTAATTATAATCAATCCTTTCGTACTAAATTAAATTTAAAATAAAATTTAAAAGATAAAAACCAACCTGGCTTTCACCGGTTTGAACTCAGATCATGTAAAATTTTAAAAATCGAACAGATTCACCTAACAAAGCCTCTACACCTTAAGGTAATTTTTAATCCAACATCGAGGTCGCAATCTCTTTTTTCAATATGAACTCTCAAAAAAAATTACGCTGTTACCCCTATGGTAACTTATCTTATAAGCAAAAAACTTGGTTTATTACTCTATAAAAACAATCATTAATTTTAAGGAAGTTACTTTATCTTTATTCCTTGATCACCCCAATCAAAATTAAATCCAATTAAATATATATATATATACAACATAATTTTCATAATATAAATTATATATTTATATTTAAATATTAATAAATAAAGCTCAATAGGGTCTTCTCGTCCCCTTAAATTATTCAAGCTTTTTCACTATAAAAATTAATTTCTAACAAATAAAATAAAGACAGTCTAATTTTCGTCAAACCATTCATTCTAGCCTTAATTTATAAGGCAAATTATTATGCTACCTTAGTACAGTTATAATACCGCAGCTGTTAAATTTTTCTTCTCACCGAGCAGGCCCAACTCTTTATTAATAATTTTCAAAGAGACATGTTTTTGATAAAACAGACAAAATTAATTTTTGCCAAATTCCTTTATTTTATTTTAATTCATAACTCTCAAATTACATTTTATATATATATATCTTCATCATTTAACATCCATTGTTCTTACTGGCATGAGTTAGTTACTCATTCTAACATTATATTTCACTTTTTATAGTTTGGCATGCTTTCTACGGCTGGATGCCCTTCCTAACGCCAACACTCAACAGAGTGTACACACACATATACGTATATATATATGACGGGCTTCGTTCAGTTTCCATCTGCCAAATCCACTCTCAAGTCTTTAGTCGGCCTGAGATGAAGCTTATCCCCTAATACTTAAACTAAAAAACTCTACCAACCATAAATAATTTTTAACTAACACTAAAATGTAAAAATAAATAAACTAGCTATCATACAAATCAAATAGCATTTCACTACCATTTACTCTTAAAATAATAACTTTACCCGGTTAACTATTATTTATTTAATAAAGATCATTTTCCACATAAATAATAATAAATCTTTATATTTCGAGAACAATATATACCAACTCAATATTATTAAACCATTATGCAAAAGGTACAAAACCTAAATTTTACTATAAAATAATTTATTTTAATTTGCACTCTACTCAATACCAATAAACTAGTTACCATAAAAATCAATTAGCATTTCACTACCATTTAATTTGAAAATAATAACTATATTACATTAATCAATATAACAAACCACTATTCAAAAATAATTTACATAAAATTATCCTCTCAACGTAAGTGAGACACATTACAATTATGTTAATTTTTGAATAAAATATTTTATTGCAGAAACAATTTTCATTACCTCTACTATGTTACGACTTATCTATAAACAAGAGTGATGGGCGACATGTACACTTTACAAAACCTTATTCAAATATACATACTAATTATAATTTTACTATTAAGTCCACCTTTCTAATAAAATTTAAATTTTATTATCTGGATCAATACTAAAAACATTATCTATTTATAGTAGTTCATTAAACTTTTTTATTAGTTACATTATGACTTGACATAATAATCTAAAACTTTACAGTTCTTTTAATTCTCAAAAGATAAACTGACGACAGCAATATATAAACTGTATTAATTATATATTCAAAAAAAAGTAAGTTTAAAATGAGGATTATCAAACAAATTAACAAACTCCCCTAACTGGATATGTAAAACCGCCAAACCTTTTAAATTTTAAATATAAATTATATATAAATTTTAATTACATTCATAATACTTAGGTAAAAAAAAATTCAACTTTTACAAAAAGAAATAATAGGGTATCTAATCCTAGTTTATCTTCAACTTTTCAAAGCATTATCAATAAAGAAAATTAATAAATAACAAATTAATCATAAAATTTTACCTAAAAACCAATCATAAAATTTTCCTTTACAATTAATAAACAACAATATTACTTTACTTTTAACCAACAACTTTCTAATTTAAATTATTTGTATAACCGCAGATGCTGGCACAAATTTATCCAATTCTCACTCATAATTTCTATATAAAACTCTCATTCATTGTACAAATAAATATACTGAATATCTTAATTTCAACCATTATCAATATAATTTAACAACAAATATTTATATTTTCCTTACTATTTATATTAAATAAACAAAGTAAAATATAAACTCTTAAGAACTACGTTTATATAATTCTAATTATAAATTAAACCTAACATGTATAAAATTATAATAACTAGAAAAAAAACCAAAGTCAAATTAATATATATAATAAAGAGAAATCTATATCTATTTTTGAGGTATGAACCCAATAGCTTCACTTAGCTTACTTTATTTTACCAATCAATTTAAGTCCTAACATTTATTCATGTATCTTTAAATTTGCAATTTAATATTTTCCTTAAAATATAAAACCATGAGAAAGTAAATACTTATAAATAGATTTACAATCTACCGACTAATAACTTCGACCACCTCATACAGAATTTAAACAATTTATTTATATTAAGTTTTGAAAACTTATAGTTTAATTTAACTTAAAACCCTTTACAAAAAAAGGACTTGAACCTTCCCCTTAAAGATCAAAACTTTATATGCCCATACACCATATTATATATTTTATTTAATATTTAAACCAATTGTTTGGAAAACAACCATACTCTTTATACTAATAAAATTCAGTAAATTTAAATATCCTATTTACTCCTAAAAATTGAAAATCTTTCGTGCTCTTTACACCATAAAAAAGAAACAAAAATTGACGTTTCCCCGATGAATTTAGATAGATAGCAACAATTTAGTATACTCAATTATCTAAAAAACTATATACTATATATATATTAAAATAATTATTTTAATTAAAGTTAATAAATATTAAATATTTATTTATTATAATTAATAATATAATAATAATATATTAAATATCATTCAATTAGTATATATAATAATAATATTACTATAACTTATTTATATACTAATGAATACAACATTAAATTTATAATATAAAATATTATTATCATTTTATTTAATATATAATTTCTATACTCGAAACAATAGAAATATATATATTCATTAAGCCCTTTAATTTTTATTTAAATTTTAACCACATTTTATATATTAGTTTCTAAAGAAGAAATTATCCATTATAAACATCCAGAGATACATCTTGTTACTATTTACCACAACCACAGACCCCAATACTCAATTTATTCATTACATGTATTTTATATTATGAATTAATTGTACTAACATTATTTATATGTTGTTGTTAATAATTATTCATAACATCAAATATAAATGTCTGTTATTTTAGTGATTTTTATTTTCATTATATAATGAATTTCACTGATCATTAAATACCATTTTTAAGAATTCAGTGGACTTTCTAACCATAAATAAAATAATATTTTTATAATTATTATATCAAATTTTAATTATAATGATCTTTCCATTAAATTAAGAATTTTATATATGATATTTAAATTCAATAAACATAGAATTTACATTTTTTATATAATATATACACTAATTAACAAATTATAAAAAAAACCGCCCTCCACCCCCCTTATTCTCTTGACAATAAGTGTCCAAATAGCATTATCAACACGTAATTTTCACCTTTTTTTTGTAAAGACTACAAACTAAAAATATATATATTTATAATAAAAAATAAACTATT